TTCAATATTTTACATGGAACAGGTTGCCCTATTCCAAATCAAAGGATCATTCATTAGTTATTAATAATTAATAAGAGACATCCTAATATCTATATTTAGTCATTCGGGATTCTCTTTTATTTTATTAGATTAGCTTTATGAAAGGAATGTATTCTGTACTGTATCCGTATCATTTATCCCTATGAGGATGAGGTACCAGATGAGATAAACGATGTTTAGAAGGGATATAATGAAATTCCTTGATTGACTCTTCCCAGAGGAATGATCTATTTTATTTGATTGATGAATCCAATATTCTAATGAATTCAAAAAGAGAGTGTTCTTATTCGAAGCGCCTTGTGATCTTCAACCAATTATGTGCTTCAATATAATTCCCTGGAGTAAGCGCTATAGCCTGTTTCCAATATTCAGCAGCTTGATCGGACCAAGCCTCCGCAATTTCAGAATCTCCTTGTCGAATGGCCTGTTCTCCCCGGTCGGAATAGGAAGGTCCATTCCTTCCCTTAGAACCGTACTTGAGAGTTTCCTACCTCATACGGCTCAACGGTCAATTCTTTTGGTGTCCCATCTTAATCTACCATATCTAAATGATTGACAATAAATTTCAATCTATCCCGTTTTTCTCGGGTTAAACAGAAGAGGTTAATTACATGAGTTTCAAACTTGAATTTGGATCAATAATCGGTTTTGTCTTTTCTCCCACCTTCAGAAGAACATAGGTATCTCCCCCTATCGTTAGAATTTTCTGAAAGATAACTATCTCGATTTCATATAGAAATTCATATAGAATCTTTGAAAAGGACTTTCCTCCAGAAGAAAGAAAGGACTTACTGTCTTTGGGATCTGATGCCGCACCGCTGCTCAATACCTTAGTAGATCGACTCTATTACATAAGTGGATTCCTAACTTTTATCTCATGGCATAAGTAAGCAGTTCTTATTGTATCGGCCCCAAAACTTCGCTAATTGATCTTTACGGTGCTTCCTCTATCAATTAGATCCTTTATCCATAGAATCTAGTATATAGGCCGTACTTATTTCTTCCTATTTCGGCTCGTATGAAGTCTCTTTCTTTGCTACAGCTGATAAAAATCGTTGCTTTGGACGACGCATATGTAGAAAGCCCATTTTGTTTCTAGTATTTACTAGAGGATTTGATCTTTCTTTCCTTCTTTCTATAGTGGAGATAGTCGCACGTAATGACAGATCACGGCCATATTATTAAAAGCTTGTGGTAAGAATGGGTTTCGTTCGAGTGCCCGGAAATAATATTCCAAAGCCTTCGTATGTTCTCCGTTACTTGTGTGGATAAGTCCTATGTTATAGAGTATATAACTTCGATCATAGGGATCAATTTCTGGTCGCGTAGCTTCATAATAATTTTGTAAAGCTTCCGCATAATTTCCTTCGGATTGAGCCGACATCCGTTACGGTCGTTCAGTTCATTCTATTCAAAGAATCTCCGTTCCAGAACCGTACGCGAGATTTTCATCTCATACGGCTCCTCCCTTCTGTGCATAGTAATAAGGGGAATAGTCCATGGAATCAAAGAAGATTGAAATACTCTTATTATGAACTGAAAGGGGCTGGTCTTTTTACAAGAAATCTCTAGCCAGCCTTCCTGCAAGAGGTTTGTCTTTTCTTAAGACCAAGCGCGTTGGCGCTAGATAGAAATGGTAACTCCAACAATTTCTTTGTCCTCAACGCCCTCTATTCTATTTCCAGGAATTAGTCACTTCAACGATCTTCGATGGTTATACGGGTATCCAAAGTGCGAACGAGATGGGTGTTTGTTGTCCCAACCATTCTTGTTAGTCCCGATCCCGATAAGGAAGGGGGTCATTTATAACAAAGTTTTCGTGTTGTTGATTCCTAGGTGTAGTGCTTCTTCCCTTATGCGGCCTATTGGTACTAGTGGAATAGTATTGACCTGCAATACAGAACCCATAGGTGTAACCTTTCGCTCAATACTAGAATCGAAAATTGAAGCATCTGAGGCTGCATCAATCGGGGATACACGACAGAAGGAATTGTTCTATCCCCAAACTAACTTCACCTTCATCAAGCGTAGGTTTATTTCAAGAATCTTTTTTCTTTGTATCCCGAATCATGTATGTCTCTTTCTCATAAGACTGAGGGCGGTAAATAAAGAAAAAAAATCAAATCGCACCATCTCTGTAATAGGTAAATGCCTCCTTTTCTCCTGAAGTTGTCGGAATTATTCGTAATAAGATATTGGCTACAATTGAAGAGGTTTTATCAATAAAATTTCCATTTATCCGAGATCTAGGCATAGTTAACAATCCATTCGAGAATTCTTCTCATTACCCCTCGAGGGAAAATGATCCCACAAACAAAGGAATTGTAGAGTACGAAATCACATAAAAATAAACTAATTCAAAAAAAAAAAAAAGATGTGGACCTTCCACTCAAATTGTCCCTTTTGGACAGGAATGATAGGAAATATTTGAATCCTATTGGATTTTATTCCAATTGAGTAGTATACCCATTATTACTACTATATTTATCGAAGTTGAGGAATCAAGGAATTTTTCCTACAGATTCTGAGAACTCGAGAAGTTTTTTTATCCCTCGAGCCTTCAAGCGAAGGAAGATCTTTCTTTGCTTTGAAGAAAAGTTTTCTATTGAGAATTTCATTGATCGGTCTGTAGTGGAGTAATATGAATGACTCGCTATTCACTCGGTTTCTGGGCAAGAATCCTAAGATTTTGTAGGAGAGATGGCCGAGTGGTTCAAGGCGTAGCATTGGAACTGCTATGTAGACTTTTGTTTACCGAGGGTTCGAATCCCTCTCTTTCCGTACCTTCACCTAATTCACCAACGTTACCAACCGCCATGTATTAAATCAAATAACAATTGATACCATTATTCCAACAGCTTTATTTGATGGAGATTCTTCCTAATTATTGTGGTACGGAAAATACCAATACCGGAAGGAAAGGGATGAAAATCTCACTGCTGTGCTGACCCATTTGTGATACGTGAATGGGAGAAAAACCCGGATCAAACCCCTTATTTACTTGACTTTGACGAAAAAGGGGGGGACAAAATTGTCCGAAGCTTTGTTATTTTAGTTAGATTTAGATCTGACGGGAATAATATTCTACGACTAGTAACTCATTGATTTTCAAACCGACCCATTTACTATCTATTATTTGATTTACTAATCCTTTATATTGGGATGAGTGAAAAGTCAAATGTTTTGCCAATTCCTGGTGGTGGGATGAATTAATATGATTTTGAATCAGATCTCTGGATCTTTGTTCATCCCTCGTAGTAATAATATCTCGGGGTTTGCAGCGATAACTTGGGATATCTACTATACGACCATTAACTAAAATATGTCTATGGTTAACTAATTGCCTGGCCCCAGGAATGGTCGAAGCCATACCCAACCGAAAAAGGATGTTATCCAAACGCATCTCAAGTAGTTGTAGTAAAACCTGACCTGTTGGCCCTTTAGCTTTTCCAGCGATATGAACATATCTAAGTAATTGTCGCTCTGTCAGACCATAATGAAAACGCAATTTTTGTTTTTCTTCTAGACGAATACGATATTGAGATCTTTTCCCGGGACGCGATTGATTTCTAAGACCACTTCCGCGTCTAGGTCTTTTACTGGTTAGTCCCGGTAAAGCCCCCAGACGGCGTATTTTTTTGAAACGAGGTCCTCGGTAACGAGACATAAAGACTCCTTTTTATTTCTTTTTTTTATTGAAATTTTCTTTTTATAGAATAAAATAAACCTAGATTCAGACTGAACTAAACGATAAACGAAGATAAATCTACTGAAGTGAAGTACTACAAAGAGGAATGAGATGAATTGGATCAATATCTGGATTACTTTGTATATATATATATATTAGTAAGTTAAAGATCCTTTTCTTGATTTGTTCTGTTCTGTAGAGATTTAACTGCCCCAAAATGTTTTTTATTCATAGTTGGAAGTTCCCGCGACATAATAGATCGTTGATATGACATTTGTAAAAGAAAAAGGGGAGGAGTCTTTTCAATATTCCTTGATCTCAAGGAAACACTATCAATCATGGAAAAAATAGGACAAATAGAGAAAAGCCGGCTATCGGAATCGAACCGATGACCGTCGCATTACAAATGCGATGCTCTAACCTCTGAGCTAAGCGGGCTCACATAACCACATAACAGAGTGCATAGGAATTCGGTAAACTACCGGGATCCCTACTATCATTAATTAGTAATAATTATCATTAACTATTAACTAAACTAATAGTCAATTCATAGAATTCTATGAAATTCAATATGGTTAATGAATTTCATAAGAAGCTTCTTAACTGTATAAGATAGTTAAGAATAGATATAGAATATCTATCTATATAGATAGAGAATCTATAGGTATGATAGAGAATCTATAGATAGAGAATTTTGCTTCTATTATATATCTAATCTAAGATATTGAAAATTATTAATGGAAGAGTTACTTATTATTATAAGTATATTAATTCTTATTATTATTTTATTGTGTTATTATTATGAAGTTCTTTTCTTGATTCTTGAAGAATTTATTATTCTAATATATTCTAATATTAGTATTAGAAATTTCTATTTCTTTTATTTGATTTGATTTCGAATTCCTTTTCTTTTGAATTGAATTGAATGCAAGCAAAAAATATTAGATCCTAACTATAATAATATTAGTTATAGCAGATTCTTCTATTCGAATTAGAGCGGATCGGTACTAACCTGAGGAAAGGATAAGGGTGCAATGCAGATCATAATGATACATTCCCACGATTTCATTCGGAAAGGGAGGAGATAGAACGAAAAAAAAGAAGAATGAATATCGACCGTTCTAGTATTCCAAATCGCGCAGGAAAAATGAGAGGGAGAGAGACATATATATGTGGAATATATCCATCCATATTGAATTGCAGATACATCAATGATAGAATCCTTTCTGATTGAACCAAGTTAGGTTCCCTGATAGAGATGAAAGAAGATGGGTAAGAAATAGAAGCAGACACTGATTTGATATAGAAATCCGTATCTAATGAATTCAATGGTTCCAACATAAATGAAAGAGGAGAGATCACAATGAGATCTCGGTGGGGATATGGCGAAATTGGTAGACGCTACGGACTTGATTGGATTGAGCCTTGGTATGGAAACCTACTAAGTGATAACTTTCAAATTCAGAGAAACCCTGGAATTCAAAATGGGCAATCCTGAGCCAAATCCTGTGTTCAAAAAACAAGGGTTCATAAAGCAAGAATCAAAAAAAGGATAGGTGCAGAGACTCAATGGAAGCTGTTCTAACGAATGGAGTTAACTGCATTGGTAGAGGAATTCTTTTCTTCTATCCAAACTACAGAAAGGATGACCTTGTATACGTACGTATACATACTGAAATATCAAACGATTAATCACGACTCGAATCCGTATTTTTCTTTTTTTCTATGAAAAAATTTCAGAATAGAATGATTGTGAACCGATTCCAAGTTGAAGGAAGAATCGAATATTCAGAGATCAAATCATTCATTCCCGAGTCTAATAGTTCTTTTAAACTTTTAAAGAACTGATTAATCGGACGAGAATAAAGATAGAGTCCCGTTCTACATGTCAATACAGACAACAATGAAATTTATAGTAAGAGGAAAATCCGTCGACTTTATAAATCGTGAGGGTTCAAGTCCCTCTATCCCCAAGAAAAAGTCCCATTCTTCCCCCTAATCATTTATCTTCTTTTTTGTCAGTTCTTCAAAATTAGTTATGTTTCTCATTCACTCGACTCTCGGGTCCGACCATAAATGTTTCTCTCTTATCACAAGTTTTGTGATAGATATGATCTACGTACAAATGAACAGATAATGAATGGGCAAGGAATCTCCATTATTGAATCATTCACACTAAGATCATTACTCTTATACAAAGTATTCTTTTTGAAGGTCCAAGAAATTCCATGACCTAGGTAAGATTTTGTCATGTTTTTTGAGTCTCTTTAATTGACATAGACCCAAGCCATCTAGCAGGATGATGCATCGAAAACGGTCGGGATAGCTCAGCCGGTAGAGCAGAGGACTGAAAATCCTCGTGTCACCAGTTCAAATCTGGTTCCTGACACGTGGTTAATGTATCAAAAGGATATTTATCCAAATGAATTGATATGGATCGGGATCCATATTTCTTAATCGTCTAGACCACGATACATACTTATCCATCTAGGTATATGAATAGATATCCTCTTTTTTTTAGATGGGTAACGTAAAGAATATATGGGTAAGTAAGGTTAAGTAACGTAAAGAAAAGAATGAAATTCTATTACCTCTTCTTTTTTGTTTGTTTATACTGTACCTCCTCTCGCTCAAAAAGAATATGAATACTTCTCATACATATCCGAAGTTAGTTGGCTTGGATGAAAAAGCCAAAAGTCTAGTCTAGAGAGAGGATTTGAAGGATAGGAATAGACAGGATTCATTTCAGATACAGTACAAAGAAAATCCGATGCTTTTCATTTACGAATTTCATATTTTTTCATATTCTATTTCTTCACTCCCTTCTACGCGACTTTCCAGGGCCCATCTAAGTGATGTGCGCGATACAAAGTTCATGGTGTAGAACTCTTTTTTTTATTCATCCTATTGGCTCTACTCATTCGAAATAGAGATCTTCCAAATTGGGGAATATCAATGAAACCCTTTTCCTTTATTGGAGATTAGCCCATTCATAGTACAAATGAGGGTCCGGTTACTCTGTTTCATCTAGAACAGAACGTAAAAATACTCTTTGAGTATCTGGGGTCGTAGAAGTGTGAAGATAAGTTTCTTATCATTCAATAAGCATCTTGTATTTCATAGAAATTGGGGGCAATATAATCCTTACGTAGGGGCCAGCCTATCCAACTTTCAGGCATCAAGATACGTTTCAGGCGTGGATGATTCTCATAAAAGATTCCCAACATATCATAAGATTCCCGCTCTTGAAAATCAGCACCTTTCCAAATCCAGAAAACAGACGGTATTCTAGGATTCCTCCTTGGTGCAAATACTTTTATGCATACCTCTTCGGGTTGATCCACACCATACTCTATTTTCGTAAGATGATATACACTAGCTAACAATCCGCCTGGCACTACATCATAGGCACACTGGGAACGCAGATAATTGTAACCATATACATATGAAATGACAGCAATGGAGTACCAATCCTCGGGCTTTATTTCTAAAGTCTCTATTCCTTGGTAATCGAAGCCCAAAGATCTATGAACTAGTTCATGCTTGACTAGACAAGCAGATGAACGACCCTGCATCTTTTTTATCTCTCCTACATTTTTACATTTTTATGAGTATTTCACATTTACGATGAAATTTATGAAGATTGACCCGCTCTTTCTTATTCTGCACAAAAAGACCCTGCCTAATTCACTAATTCGTGAGAAGATACTGAACTTTTGTATTTGAAAAATGTTTCAGAAGGTATCTCTGAAGTAGAGGGGGATTGATAGGGT